TTTTGATTTTGATATAAAAGGTTTATATATGGAGTTAACACTTTAGATAGTATATCCAACGGCATTTCTTCTTGATTGAAGAAAGGAATTCCTATAACTCCAATGAAAAAAGTAAATAGAACTAATATAAGCATAGGAAATAGCATCATATTGTCCGGCTCATAGGGATACGAAAAAAAGTTCTTAGTATCTAAATTAGGAATAGTAAAAAAGGGTACCGTCATACTTCTTACATTAGAATTTATGCGATATTTTTTTTTTAAAAAAAAAGGAATCCTTTGATCATTATTGTTTTTTAATAAAGTAAAGAAACAAATTTTTTTTTTAATCACTCTTTGCCCCTCTCGACCCCATAAAGATATTGAATATACTGATTTTTTTTTTTTTCCACTGTAAGTTTTAAAATAAACATTTAAATGACCTTCAAAAGTCAATAAATATATTCGAAACATATAAAATGCAGTAAATCCCGCGGTGGCAAAAGCTATTATTGAAAAAATAGGCGAATACAACCAACTATCATTAAGAATTTCATCTTTGGACCAAAAACATCCAAACGGTGGAATACCACAAAGAGAAAGTGTACCTACTAAAAAAGATATTTTTGTAATCGGTACATGTTTTTTTAAACCTCCCATAAGAGCCATATTCTGGCTTTTATCCGGAGAATAGCCAATAATAGTTTCCATTGAATGAATAATAGACCCAGATCCTAAAAACAACAATGCTTTAGAATAAGCATGAGTAATCAAATGAAACAAAGCAGCTCGATAAGAACCCATACCTAGAGCTAATATCATATAACCCAATTGAGACATTGTAGAATAAGCTAAACCTCTCTTAATATCTTTTTGAGCAAGAGCTAAAGTGGCCCCCAAAAGTAAGGTTATTATACCTATCAAAGCAATTAGATTCATTATGGAAGGTAAAACTATAAAAAGCGGGAGAAGCCGGGCGACAAGAAAAATTCCAGCCGCTACCATAGTAGCAGCATGTATAAGAGCTGAAATAGGGGTAGGCCCCTCCATAGCATCGGGTAACCATACATGAAGGGGAAATTGAGCCGATTTAGCAATTGCACCAGAAAATAATAGAAAGGCACACAAAGTAGCAAATAAAAAATTAACTTCATTATTATAAACCAAGTTATTGAATATTTCAAACAAATCCCAAAATTCTAAACTGCCCGTTATCCAATAAAAACCCAAAATTCCTAATAATAAACCAAAATCTCCAAGACGATTAGTTACAAAGGCCTTTTGACAAGCATTCGCTGCAGTGCGACGAGTGAACCAAAAACCGATTAATAAATAAGAACACATTCCAACTAATTCCCAAAAAAAATAAATTTGTATCAGATTCGAGCTAGTAACTAATCCTAACATTGAAGTATTGAAAAAACTCATATAAGCAAAAAATCTCAAATATTCCAGATCATGAGACATATAATTGTCACTATAAATAAGAACCATAATTCCAACTGTAGTGATTAATATTAACATAATAGAAGAAAGTGGGTCAACCAAAAAACCAAATTCTAAAGAAAAGTCATTATTGATAATCCAAGACCATATATATAGATAGCTAAAAGGGTTATTTTTTTGTTGAATAAATAAATAGGTAGAAAAACTCATAACTATACTTAAGAATAAAACACTAGGAAAAACCCACATACGTCGAAGATCGTTTGTTGCCCTTGGAAAAAGTAGAAGCCCTACTCCTATTAATATAGGAACTGGAAGGGGAATAAAAGGTAAAATCCATGAATATTGATATGTATATTCCATAAAAATCTTTTTAGTTTTATCTTAATTAATTGTTTCTGAGTTACCGGCTCTTATTTTTGTTTTTGAAATGAAAAGTATCGGTTAATAAAATAACTAAATAGAAAATATAGAATTTCCTAGCCTTAATTTTTTTGAATCCATTTTAACTATTTTAAAAATTTCATCAAATCAAAAAATTAAAATTGTTCAAATGATATGAACAAATTACTATTAAAAAAAAAATAAACATAGTACTTTTTTTGTAAAATTGGATGAAAAAAATGATGAAACAACTGAAAACTTCCATTTTCATCTTAATTAGTATTACGTATTATTAAGTATTACAATAGAGAAAAGAAAAATAATTATACAAACACAAATATTTGATCTGAATCCTAAAAAACTATACTATAATTTTTACCAGAAAATTTAGTGTAGTTAGGGGATTCATAATCATTAACCGATTTATGGTTGTAACTGAGTTGATTGTCTTTTCTTACAATAATAAAAGATATTTTTTTTTAGTAAAGACTATGACCGTCAAACTCTGACATCCAAGACTCGATTTTACCTAAAATTACAAAGGATAAATTTATAAAAAAATTAACTTTTAGAAAAACGATTTATATTGAAACTTTTCAAATTAGATGTACTTTGTGAGCCTGGCCAATTAAATGAAAAATTAATACAAAAAAGATTCATATTAATAAGGTATAGGGGTTGTTTATTAAAACTTTCGGTATTTTTCAGATCAAATTTAATCAATTATATTTTTATGGGATAGTTATTTATATATATGTATTTGAATGAAGATATAAGAGAACCAATAAAATAAAAATGAATTCTTCGATATTGTCTAGAATAGACAAAAAATGTTTTTTCTTTATATTTTATATTATTTATAAACTATATATATATATAGTTTTTGTTGCCAGTACTATATTTATAGTATATTTACTCTATTTTTATTTTTCTATATTCATAATTAATTTTTTTATGAAAGGAGTACAATCTAGAAAATAAATAGATAGATAGCTGAATAATAAAGAACAATTCATTTGCAATACTAGATACTAGATGTCTTTGACATCCAACTATAGAAACTAAAAACTTATTATAATTTTTTAATGGCAGTTCCGAAAAAACGTACTTCTATCTCAAAAAAACGTATTCGTAAAAATATTTGGAAAAAAAAAGGATATTGGGCAGCATTAAAAGCCTTTTCGTTAGGTAAATCCCTTTCTACAAGGAATTCAAAAAATTTTTTTTATGAAACAAAAAAATAATTAAAGATTGGAATAATCTGAATTGTTTTGATTTGAAAAGTAGTCAGTCGAATTTGTTTCTCATTTCTTTCTAAATTTTTTATATTTTTTATATTACAAGTTAGAAATTTTTTTTTAATTGTATTTTTATTATATAAAAATATAATAAAACTTTCTATTTTAGTTATATGCTTATTAATTAATAAAAAATATATTAAATTAAATATAAATAAAAAGGGATATTCGCTAATGTTTTGTTTTGATCCGATCAATAGCAATCGTAAATTTTTTTTGTTCACTTTTATATTTATTGATTTTTATAATTTTATAAAAAAAAAATGAAATAAAGAAAAAATACAAGAATAAAACAAGATTGAACCCTTCTTTTGAGTATACTTTATCGTTTATATGATGGGGAAAATAAAAATCCCCATCGATTTGATAATTAAAAAATTTTAGCTTTTATTGTCTATATTTTAGAGCATAACTTTAGTATTTAGTATATTACAATGTATAGTGAATATTTTTAATAAACTAATTAGAGACGAACATATAGAAGATTTGTAGTGACTAATAGGTTGTTCAAACTAAACTAATTAATTAAATTACAAATGTGTTTTATAAATCAATCTTTCTTTAAGTTATTATGAATAGATAGATCCTAACTTTTAGTTTAACCCAATACAATAAAAAAATAATAAAAAAACACTTTTCCTTTTTTTTAAGTGATTGTAGGACGAATACACCAAGTTTCGATCCTATGTTTCAACCGGAGAATTAATTAAAAATATATAAATATATATTGAATTGAGTACTTGACTCTCGACAATTGAATACAAAAGGGTTATTATGATTTCGAACAAGCCGCTATGGTGAAATCGGTAGACACGCTGCTCTTAGGAAGCAGTGCTAGAGCATCTCGGTTCGAGTCCGAGTGGCGGCATGGCCTCTTATAAAATAAAAGAGTAAGTCCTATACTGAATTCAATTCCATTTTTTATAAAAAAAAATTATGATATTTTCACTTTTACAGCATATATTAACACATATATCTTTTTCAGTCGTTTCAATTGTAATTATAATTCATTTTCTAACTTTATTTGTAAATGAAATCGTAGGATTATATGATTCGTCAGAAAAGGGTATGATGGTAACTTTTTCCTGTATAACAGGATTATTAGTTACTCGTTGGATTTATTTACAACATTTACCCTTAAGTAATTTATATGAATCATTAATCTTTCTTTCATGGAGTTTATCCAGTATTCATATAATTCCATATTTAAAAAAAAAAAACTATTTCAATTTAAAGGAAATAACGGCGCCAAGTGCTATTTTTACTCAAAGTTTTGCTACTTCGGGTCTTTTAACTGAAATGAATCGATCCGAAATATTAATACCCGCTCTTCAATCCCATTGGTTAATGATGCACGTAAGTATGATGGTGTTGGGCTATGCAGCTCTCTTATGCGGATCATTATTATCACTAGTTCTTTTAGTCATTTCATTTCAAAATTTCATAAGGATTTTTACTAAAAGCAAAAATTTAGTAAATGAACCTTTTTCGCTGGGTGAGATTCAATACATAATAAAAAAAAAGAATCGTTTAATAAACACTTCCTTTCTTTTTTCTAGGAATTATTACAGGTTTCAATTGATTCAACAATTGGATTTTTGGGGTTATCGTATTATTTGTTTAGGTTTTATCTTTTTAACGATAGGTATTCTTTCGGGAGCAGTATGGGCTAATGAAGCATGGGGATCATATTGGAATTGGGATCCAAAGGAGACTTGGGCATTTATTACTTGGACCGTATTTGCAATTTATTTACATACTCGAACAAACAAAAAATTTGAAAGTGTAAATTCTGCAATTGTGGCCTCGATGGGCTTTCTTATAATTTGGATGTGCTATTTTGGGGTTAATTTATTAGGAATAGGGTTGCATAGTTATGGTTCATTTACATTAACATCTAATTGAATTGAAAATACTTGAAAAATAGAAAATAAACATGGGACAGTATAAGTGTATATAAGAAAACTTCGTGTAATCAAGCGAGAACCTTTTGAATCAAGTAAAGGGAATGAAGAAAATCAAAACAAAAAGGTCTCGCTTGATTACATACTCATACTCAGTTATAATATAATTATAACTTTTTTCTCAAATTTCAGAGAATAAAAAAAAGGACTTATTTTTCATTGTCGAACAAACAATTTTAAAAATAATAGGATTTTTGGTTGATTTTTTGGTTTACTCATGAAAACTATGGATAAAAATAATTGGATATAAGGGCTTGGACCTTGTCAACTGATAGTGAGAAAACGAAATCTGGATAAATACCAATGGATATTACGGGTAAAAGAATAGAGATCGAAACAAACAATTCTCGAGGGCCAGAATCACCAAAATAGGAGTTTTTTCCATTAGCATTAAAAAGCTTGTATCCATAGAACATCTGTCGTAACATAGATAATGAATAAATAGGAGTTAATATTATTCCAATTGCCATTACAAAAGTCATTAGTATTTTTGGCATTAAAAGAAATTTTTGGCTAGTAAGTATTCCAAAAAAAACTATCAATTCAGCAACAAAACCACTCATGCCCGGTAATGCAAGAGAGGCCATTGATAACATACTGAAAGTCGTAAATATTTTTGGAAGTGTGATACCCATTCCGCCCATTTCATCGAGATAAACGAGACGTATTCGATCATAACTCGTTCCTGCCAAGAAAAAAAGTGCAGCTCCAATAAATCCATGAGAGATTATTTGTAAAATAGATCCGTTGAGTCCTGTCTCGCTTATAGAACCAAGTCCTATAATTATGAAACCCATATGAGATACGGAGGAATAAGCAATTCTTTTTTTTAAATTACGTTGACCGGGAGATGTTGAAGCTGCATAGATTATTTGAATTGGACCTATAATCATCAACCAAGGAGAAAATATAGAATGGGCGCGTGGTAATAAGCCCATATTGATCCGAACCAACCCATACGCTCCCATTTTTAATAAGATTCCGGCTAGAAGCATACAAGTACTGTAATGTGCCTCTCCATGAGTGTCTGGTAACCAAGTATGTAAAGGTATAATCGGCGATTTAACAGCAAAAGCAATAAAAAATCCAATATAGAATAGAATTTCGAGTGCTACAGGATACGATTGATTAGCCGATGTTTCAAAATTTAATGTAGGTTCATTAGAGCCAACTAAACAAATACCTAGAATTGCCATTAATAAAAAGGCGGAACTTCCTGCAGTGTACAAAATAAATTTTGTAGCTGAATACAAACGTTTCTTTCCTCCCCAGATCGATATAAGTAGATAAACTGGAATTAATTCTAACTCCCACATAATGAAAAAAAGTAAAATGTCTTGAGAAGAAAAGGGTCCTATTTGACCACTATACATTGCTAACATCAGGAAATGAAATAATCGGGATTCTCGAGTAACCGGCCGAGCCGCTAAAGTAGCTAAAGTTGTTATAAACCCCGTCAGCAAAATGGGTCCTATAGAAATTCCATCTATTCCCAATCTCCAGGAAAAATCAAAAAAATCGATCCATTTATAATCTTCTGTCAATTGGATTAAAGGCTCGTCCAATTGGAAATGATACCTGAATGCATAGGTTGTTAGAAGGAGTTCTGTTATACAGATACATATAGTATACCACTTAATTACCTTATTTCCTCTATGAGGAAATAATAAAATTAAGGAACCCCCAAATATTGGCAAAACTACAATTAGCGTTAACCAAGGAAAAAATTTCGTGGTAAAAACAAAATACACTTGGACCAGAAAAGCGCGTGCTCAAAAAATATATATTTTTTGAGCACGCGCTTTTATCGGTAAAGATAAAAAAATAAAATGTAGTCGTATTCAAATCGGTTTTTTTGGAACATATCAATAAGCTAGACCCATACTTCGAGTTGTTTCATGCCACAAATAAACCCGAACACTCAAGAAATCCGTTGGACAGGCAGATTCACATCTTTTACAACCCACACAGTCTTCTGTTCTTGGAGCAGAAGCTATTTGCTTAGCCTTACACCCGTCCCAAGGTATCATTTCTAATACATCTGTGGGGCAAGCTCGGACACATTGAGTACACCCTATACACGTATCATAAATCTTTACGGAATGTGACATTGGATCTATTGATTATTTAAAAAAAATTTGATCTAGTAAACGTTGTAAATAACTCATATATGTAGATACTAGATCAATCAACGATTTAGATTTACCAGAATTTTGCGTTTTTCTAATCAATCTACTTAGGGTGAGAAAGAACCAAGATACTTTGATTTTTTCTATATTTTGCAAACAGGATCATACATTATATTATGTATAATATCCACAAATTTTAATTTATGAATATTCTAATTTCTATAGTTTCGTTAATAGTACTTAATAATTCATATTACTTATTCAACAAATTCGATTGATTGATATGAGTTGATTTTCTGTTACGATAAATTGACGAAACAATAGCTGGTCCAATCGCTGCTTCGGCGGCTGCAATGGCTATAACAAAAATGGAGAAAATATTTCCTTTTAATTGGCGACTATCAAAAAAATCAGAAAATGTTACTAAATTTATATTAACCGCATTCAGTATAAGTTCAATACACATAAGAGCTCTAACCATATTTCGGCTGGTGATCAATCCATACATGCCCATAGAAAATAAGTAGGCACTCAAAACAAGTACATGTTCGAGCATCATTAACCAACTCCTTATTAATTTCGATTCAGTTAAATCTAATATGAACACCAAGGTAACGCATTCAATCGACTAGTATATAAAAAAAAGTATGGAACAAAGAAATATATTGGGAATAGGTCAAATAAAAGACTTTCAATTTTAGACATTAAAGAATTTAGACATAAAGAATTTAAAATTCTAAATTGAAGAAAAATAAATGTGATGATATAAAAGAACGTTTAATTTGTTGATAATTTGAGAATTTTATTATTGACGCGCCGCAGAAATTGAACCTATCAAAGCAACTAAAAGAATTATTGAAATGAATTCAAATGGAAGAAAAAAATCTGTTGATAAATGAATTCCAATTTGTTGACTATTACTTATCAAATCGTGCTCTATAATCTGGTTTGATCTTGTAGTCCAAATAATGCTATACCATGACATATCCGTAATAATAGTAATTAGTAAAACAAAAATACTTGTACAAACCAGCAAAGTAACCTCATTTCCAATTGTCCAAAGATTAAAATCTTTGTAATATTCTGAACCATTCATAAACATCACAGCAAATATGATTAAAATATTTATAGCTCCCACATAAATAAGGAGTTGGGAAGCAGCTACAAAATATGAATTGGATAGAATATAGAATAGAGATATAGAAACAAGAACTAATCCCAATGAAAAGGCACAATAAATTGGGTTAGTAAGTAATACTACTCCTATACCTCCTACGATAAGACCTAATCCCAGAAAGACTAAAAGAAAATCATGTATGGGTCCATGCAAATCCATTATATGTAAGATAAGAGATAAATCAAAATTTTTTTCATGACCCTATTGAGAACCAGACCAGAAAAATATAGTTGATGATTCATAAGAAATTTCTAAATCCTAAGAGGTGTGAATTAATGTAGGTACACTTATTGGACAAATTTGATGTTTTCTCTGAATAAAATAAGAGTAACTCGAATACGAAACTATCCATTTCGAACTAATATCATATATATTAAGTAATGAAATTTCAAAACAAATTAAGATGTAATTCTTACCAACCAAGCGCCTGTTGATATTTGTAGTTATTAACTATTGAGACCAAACAAAAAGGAAAAACTGATTTCTTTAAATAAATCCTAAATCTTAGTAATTCAAAAAATTTTCTTTAATCAAGGCTTTACTTATTTTTTATTTGAGTCGAAGTAAAAATTGTTCGAATTGTATAATCATCAATTACTCCCATTGGTAAACGACCCATAGCAAGTTGATTATAATTCAATTCGTGACGATCATAAGTAGAAAGTTCATATTCTTCAGTCATTGATAAACAATTTGTTGGACAATACTCAACACAATTACCACAAAATATACAGATTCCGAAATCAATACTGTAATTAAGTAATCGTTTCTTTCGAATATCAGTTTCCAATTTCCAATCAACGACAGGTAGATCTATAGGACATACACGAACACATACTTCACAAGCAATACATTTATCAAATTCAAAATGTATTCGACCACGGAAACGTTCCGCGGCGATTACCTTTTCATAAGGATATTGAATAGTTATGGGTAAACGATTTACGTGGGATAGGGTAATCATGAAACTTTGACCAATGTACCTTGCAGCCCGTACTGTTTGTTGACCATAGTTCATGAACCCCGTTATCATAGAAAACATATCATGAATATATATATAATTTTATCTTTGTTTTTTTCTCTTGTTTGATCCAAGTAAGAAATATAGAATATTATATTCTTTTACAATGAAAATAGTTGATAAGAAGTTGTTAATAATAGATTACCAAGCGAAATAGGTAAAAGAAATTTCCATCCAAGATTCAAGAGCTGGTCCATTCTTATCCTAGGTAAAGTCCATCTTGTTGTGATAGAAATGAACAAGAACAAATAAGTCTTAGCTAATGTAATAAACATATCAATTGTCGGTTCAAAAACACTGTATATTTTATTTATTTCAAAAAAATCAGAAACAACTATGTACGGAATAGAGAAATTCCAACCGCCCAAATAAAGAACTGTTATAAATAATGAAGAAACTAATAGATTTAAATAAGAAGCAATGTAAAATAAAGCAAATTTGATACCTGAGTATTCGGTTTGATAACCAGCTACTAATTCTTCTTCTGCTTCTGGTAAATCAAAGGGTAATCTTTCACATTCTGCTAGGGAAGAAATTAGAAAAATAATAAACCCTATAGGTTGACGCCACAAATTCCATCCCCAAAAACCATATTTTGATTGTGACTCAACTATATCAACTGTACTTGAACTATTCGATAATTATAGTCGGTGATACCATCACTGTTTCCATCGCTATTCCAGAACCGTACATGAGATTTTCACCGCATACGGCTCCTTAAGGGCCTTCAATAAATATAAAGCTTGGGTCGGTATTATTTTATCTTGATATGTTTATAAGATAAAATTTTTTGTACGATCCCTAATTAGACCAATAGAATTCTGTCTGTTCTTCTTTAATAAAAATTTTTATTAAAGTGCTTCTGAATTGATCTCATCCTTTGATTTAAAAATTTCACTAATCATTTTAAATTTTCTTTGTTGAGTAATAACGTAATTCTTCAATCAAATACTCTGTATAAAGATATCAATAACTCTTTCTTTTCACTTACGAAAAGAATTATACATAAATTCATGAATTATGATACGAATGTTATCTATATAAATATGAATATAGAAAGAATAAAAAATATATTTTTTTATTTGTATACTGTAATTGTATTTCTTTACTCTTTTTTTTTCGTTTCTATTCTTCTTTCTCTTTCTGCGAAGAGTGGATTTACAAAATCAAAACAAAGGATTATTTCGTTTCCAATAGTCATTTATTTAATCGACGGATAGGAGCATACTCTGGATCGGAATCGTGGGAAGTACTGCCTGATCATTTCTACCAATTTAAAGCCCCAATAAATATTCTTTGTACATTAATGCAGAAATAATCTTTTACATAATTAATCTCGATTACAAATCCTTTGTGTATCTTGGTGTTTCTACTCATCCACTCGTTTTTATTTAATCATCTGTTAAAGGTAATCCATGTATGATAATACCTATAAACAATAGTGAAAAATCACTCTGGTAGATCTTTTTAAGCCGCTTCAAGTCAAGATGGATAATTACCTAATCTTGGGGCAAACGCTTTCTTCCGTTTATGTTTATTTCCGTTCAGCTCTCTAATTCTTATACATAGAAAATGAGACTCCATTTTTTTACTGCCATTTTATCTATAAGCTGTTTTGTGTCACTCATATAACTTTCTGATTTAGTTCATCTAGCCAAATAATGAATAAAAAATAAAGATATTTACTCAATGCATTCGGCCCTCTTCCTATAAAGGAAGAAATATAAAATAATTTTTGTTTTAACGAACCGCACGTAGAGATATTGATAACACACATAAAGTTAATGGTATTTCATAACTAATCGATTGAGCAGAAGCTCGTAGACCACCTAAAAAAGAATATTTATTATTTGACCCGTATCCTGACATAAGAAGGCCTATGGGAGAAATACTTGAAAGGGCAATCCATAAAAAAAGACCGATATTGAGATCCGATAACACAAGGCGAGAACCAAAAGGAACTACTGAATAGCTTACTAAAATGGATATGACCGCTATGGATGGTCCGATACTGAATAAATAAGTATCTCCCCTAGATGGAAAGAGATTTTCTTTGAAAAGAAGTTTTATCCCATCGGCTAAAGCTTGAAGAACTCCTAAAGGTCCAGCGTATTCAGGACCAATACGTTGTTGTATCCCTGCGGATATTTCTCTTTCTAACCACACAATTACTAGTACACCAATTGTGATTCCCAATACAAGAGTTAAAATAGGAATAAGTATCCATATAATTCCATAAGCCTCTTTTAAAAATTCCAATCTAGAAAAAGAATTGATATCTTGTACTTCTATTCTATCAATTATCATTTCAACGATCAACTTCTCCCATAATGATATCTATGCTACCGAGTATTGTCATAATATCAGCCAATTTCATTCTTTTAACTAACTGAGTAAGAATTTGCAAATTGATAAAACCAGGCGGGCGGATTTTACACCTCCAAGGAAAAACGCTCTGATCTCCTATTAAAAAAATGCCCAATTCTCCCTTTGGGGCTTCAACTCTCACATAGAGTTCTTGTTTAGGTAATTCAAATGTGGGAGAAGGTTTTTTACTAATAAATCGATATTCAAAATCATTCCATTCTGGATTTCTTTCTCTATCAAAGTAACGTATTTCGAAATTTTCATATGGGCCCCCCGGAATTCCTTCTAGAGCCTGTTGAATAATTTTTATGGATTCTGTCATTTCGCCAATTCGAACTAGATAACGAGCTAATGAATCTCCTTCTTTTTGCCACTGTACTTCCCAATCAAATTCGTCATAACACTCATAATGATCAACTTTACGGAGATCCCATTGTATTCCAGAAGCTCGCAGCATTGGCCCTGATAAACCCCAATTTTTTACTTCCTCTTTTCCAATAATGCCTACCCCCTCAACTCGTTCTAAAAAAATCGGATTTCGTGTAATAAGTTTTTGATATTCAGTAACTCTTGTTAAATAATAATCGCAAAAATCTAAACATTTATCCATCCAGCCATAAGGTAAATCGGCAGTTACTCCGCCAATACGAAAAAAATTATGCATCATTCTCATACCAGTGGCGGCTTCAAATAGATCATATACTAATTCTCTTTCTCTGAAAATATAGAAGAAAGGAGTCTGCGCCCCAATATCTGCCATAAAAGGACCGAGCCATAAGAGATGCGAAGCTATACGACTCAACTCCAACATAATTGTTCGGATATAGCTGGCTCTTTTAGGTACTTGGATATTTCCCAACAACTCTGGCCCATTTACGGTTATTGCTTCTGTGAACATGGTAGCTAAATAATCCCAACGTGTTACATAGGGCAGATATTGTATAATTGTTCGGTTTTCCGCAATTTTTTCCATTCCTCGATGTAAATATCCTAATATTGGTTCACAATCAATAACATCTTCACCGTCCAGAGTAACGATGAGTCGAAGAACGCCATGCATTGATGGGTGGTGGGGCCCTATATTTAGTATCATGAGGTCATTTTTTGTAGCTGGTATATTCATAGGTTTTTCCTACGTTCATTTTTTGATGAATCACTGAAAATGAAAATAAGTTCATTAAAATTCAAGATCTAATAAATCAAATAATTCAAAACGACTCTTCAAATTAACGCGTTTTTGAGTTCCGAATATTTAACTGATTAATTAATTGTTTATAACGTATTCTATTTTTCTTTGACAAATAAGACAGCATCCTTTGGCGTTTTCCCAAAATTTTGTGGAGGCCCCTCTTAGATAAATAGTCTTTTCTGTGCAATTCCAAATGTGACGAAAGTATTCGTATTCTATTAGTTAGCCTTAGTATTTGAAATACAACAGACCCCTTCTTTTCTTCTTTTTCTTCGTACGAAATAACCGAGATGAATGACGTTTTTACCATGAAATTTAATTTTTTCCTCCTCCCCCCCACTGGCCCTTATTAATGGATATTTTTATTGATCAATAATAATAGTGCTACGCATTTTTTTTTGCATACACAGTAGAAAAATCTTAATTTTGTTAAAAATTAGCAATTTGAAAATTGTATTCAAATAGGTATACAAAAAGATGGTTGTGGTTTTCTACACTCACAAAAGATAAAGCTTATACCCCTAAAAAAAAATGACGAATAGTTTTTCATAATTTATAGATATTGATATTTCATTGAATTAGTATCATATATCAAAATGGAATGTAAAAAAAACGTATGTCTGCTTTTTTTGTTTTCATATACGCAACCAAAAAGTAAATTTATTCGTATTTAACTTTGTTTCAGTACATGGGTCTGTTCATTTTAAAATTTCGGATACATATGTGTCCTTACCATACCGAAACGACTGCCATTATTGGTATCAAACCAATAGCGATTGATACAAGCGAAATCTTCTAATCGATAATTTGGCCAAAGAAAATACTTTAATTTAATTAGTGTATTTTTATCTCTTTTTCTTTTATTTAAAACTGGATTTGCTAGCTTATTTTCATTACAAAATGTCACATTTATAGACATACCTTTTCTATTCATAAAATAGAAACAAAGTAGAATTCTCAATTCTCGACGATGTCGAGGGGATAAAATACTTTCAGGAACAAACAAATCATAATGATTTTTGCCTATATTTTCAGCCATATTTTGATGTTTTAGAATGAATTCATGAGAATTTTTATTATCAACACGGGATTTTTCAAGGTACCCTCGATTAATTGTATACTTACTCTTATGAACCGCAGAAATACTTATAGTTTGATATATAAAAAATTGTTCTTCCTTTTTTATAGACAGACGGATAGGTTCGACAAGTAATAGTCCCGTTTTAAGCAATTCTGTAAGAGTGAAATTTTTTTGAATCATTAAAATATTCAGACTCAATTCTCTCCGTTGAATAGAGGCTATAGTAACTTCTTTTGGGTTTATCAATTTAAACAGCAGGCAATATGTTTTAATGTTATTCATTGTTTTTTGATTGAAAAGATCATCCCATCTCAATTGAAAGATAAAATGTCGTTTTAGTAAGAAATCAAACCCCTCGTATATGTTCTTTTTGTATTGTTTTTTCTTTTTTTTTTCATTTGAAAAATTTGATAAAAATAGATATATATTTTTTTTTACGTCGGTGTTTTTATTTTCACTGGCATTTTTGTTTACATTAACTAGAAGTTTGATTGGGATGCTCCATGACTTAATTTTAGACGAATTAGAAAGTAGCAACAATTCTGGGAAAAACCCAAATTTGAAATTTATTATGGAACGTCTTAGTATTTCTTCATTCATTCGCATCCAATCAAACGGGTTTGTTTTAGTGGATGAGGTGACTTCTTGATTTTGATGAATCGTGGGATAAAAAAGACTTTTCTTGTCAATTTTATGACTTATTTTATAATAATTAGTCCTAATTTTAGTATACTTATTATTGTTGGTATCAGTATCCATATTTCGCCAAACTCCAATATCAATTTTCTTTTTAAGACGAAAATTGATAAATATCCAATCAAAAAATTTTCTATCCGTCTTTTTCTTTATATCTATAATATTCGTTTTGACTAAATAATTATTGATTGGAATACCTATTGGCGTATTAAAAAATTTTTGTTTATGTTCATTGTAATTATATAAAAAATATTGGTTAGGATTTACTTGTAGGGGTAATCCAAAAATATAAGAATGCTTCTTATCTTTATACTTAATAAAATTATATGATAAAAAATTATATCTAGCTTGTTTTTTAACATTTTTTTTTTTTTTTTCGAAGTTAATTAATTGGTTTTTTTCATATGAAAAACGTTTGGTTAAATTGAAATCTTTATTTTTAAGTGGATTTACTTTATTTTTACTTTTTAGTGTTACTAACGTAGACTGAGATAAATCATCTTGATAATAACCTTTTATCCCCTTTTTACATTGATGTATTTCAGAATTTAGTAGGTTCTTATGTTTTAAGTCAGATTGTAATATTTTATGTGTTCCAATGAAATAATTCTTTATTTCATTCTTAAGAAAAAGAGATGTTCCATTATATTGAAAGACATATCTCAATCTTAACTTATATAAATAATAAAAGTTAAAGATTGTATTTTGTAATAATTTGTAAAAGACATATGTTTGTGATAGATAAGGTAAGTCACAAAAAGTACGTGAGTTCTTATTACTAATATTAGTATTAGAAAGTGACTCTTTTATAGTATCAAAAAGATGAGTTTTTTTTTTTTTATCAAATTTTTCTTGATTTGTTTCATTATTGTAAATATAGGTATTATAGGAACTGCTTTTATTAATAATTTTTTTTGTTGATTCAAAAAAAAAATTAAAAAAAAGTCGTGCACTTTTTCTAGGAATATTGCTGATATATAAAAATATTTTTATATATATTCTTTCAACGAAAAAGTTTATAAAAAATTTTGCTTTACGAATTAGTTGAACATTTCTTCTTTTTAATTTCTGCCTAATAATTTTTGGCGATTCCAATCTTTTATCATCATAACTCATTTTGTTAAAACTAACATTTATATGTAGGTTTATAAATTTTTTTTTGTTGTCTTTTGAAATAGTTTTTATTTGATTTATGGTTGTCTTTCTTCTATCAGTTAGATCTTGTATTTTTTTTTTTTTCAATGAAAAGGTTGTGAAATTTGTAAATTCAATGTTAATTGATGAATCATAAATTATCTCATTAGTTCTTATCAAAGTAAAAGTTTTGTCTTTTTTACTTTCATTCAATTCATCTGTTTCTATTTGTTTTAATCCAAATAATAGAATTTGCTTCATTTTTGATAATTCTTTTATTTGTTTTTTTATAAATTTACTGTTTTTAAAAACGCCTTTTTTTTTTAAAATTGTTAAAACTCGAAAATATTTATTTTTCAATTTTCTAATTTCTTTTTTGAGTTCTTTACGAATAGTTTCAAAAAAATAAAGTTGTTTTCGTGGCGAACCAAAAGGAAGTTCAGTTTCCATTCCAAAAACGGTTAAAAAAAAAAAATCATTTTTTTGTTCTTTATTTTTCAGTGGATAGTTATAAACTTCTCGTCGCTTAAACTTAGATTTGTGCCAAAGTCTCAGACGAAAAGGAAATAGTATCTTTATCTGAATACCCTCTTTTACCCAGTTTTTAGGAAATTCTTTTTCTGATAATTGAACGCCGCTATAGGTGCATTTAACATGCATTTCTCTTTTCCAATCCCTTAAATCTTCGGACCATTCGGGAGATTGAAATAATAGTATACGACCCATATTTTTAATTATTATCAATGATGGTAATATAAGATATTTTCTCAAAATAGATTGGGTTATTAATAAAAGACTCCTTATTACTTGAGAAAATCCAAACCTATCCCAAACTTCTCCCCTTTCTATACGTGCTTTTTCTATTCTTTTTTCTTCTTCTCTTTTGTTAACTTTTTTTTTTTTATTTTTAGTACTTTCTTTTGATATTTTCTCTTTATAATCTTTAATTTTTAATTCTGTGTTTTTCCGTAGCAAATTTTGGAAATTTTTTTTAATTGTATCGTAAATATCAAAATAAAAAGAAATGTCTTTGTCTATTCGGTCCAAAAAAATGGGGGAATGTACGTTTGTTTCAAAGGCTTTCCAAATAGCTGTTTTACGCCGTTGGGCTCGTTTCGAGCCTGTAATTATGTCTCGCCGAAAATCTGATTGTTGTGAATAACGTATCAAATAAATATTACCTTTTTTATCATAACTATTATTAGGATCTTGGAGATTACTAGACGTATTGGTGTTTTTTAGGTCATAGGTAAAAACTATTACACGTTTTCTTTTTCTTGAACGAATCGGTGAATAATACGCTTTCAAAAGTTCTTCGTTTTCTCTAGCCACTTGTTCTAAAAAAACATGGGAAATTGATTGGTATGAGCTTTCAGGTACTTTTTTTTTTATTTCTTTTAGCCTACTAAATTGTTTTATAATGTCGTTATTATTAGGATCATCCTGAACTTTTTTTAATAGAATTTTTTTTTTTCGCCCGTCTAGATTAATTCTTACGTGTTTATATTCAGAAAATAAAGAATTTTCTGAAAAAGCAACATCAAGTTTTAATTTTTCAGAAAATTTTTTAATTAAGTTAAAAAAAAAATTCATTTCTTTTGAATTTTGTTCAATTTTTAAGTTATTAAAAATAAGA